AATTTAAAGTAAAAAAATTACATCCTTGACACCACAAATCAATATTTTAATTAAACTATTTAAATAAAAAATAAAAATATCTCCTCCTATGAAAACTAAATTTAAAGGTACTCAATGTAAAAATAAAAGTAAATGTTCACGAATATTACCTAAAGAAAATGAATATAACCCTTGAAATAAAATACCATGTTGACTATGAGAATATAAATAAAGTGAATAAGCAGCACCAAAAAATGAAATTAAAGATAAAAAAACAAAAGTAACCCAATTCCAAGAAATAATTGAATTAATTAATATAATTTCACCAAAAAGATTCAATGAAAATGGTGCCCCTATATTAGAAGAACATAAAAGAAATCATCATAAAGACATTCTAGGTATCAAATTAATTAAACCCTTATTTAAAAATAATCTACGACTTGATAAACGTTCATAAGAAATATTTGCTAAACAAAAAAGACCTGAAGAACATAAACCATGAGCAATTATTATCAAAAATGCTCCGTAAAATCCTCAAATATTTATTGTTATTAATCCCGCCAAAACTAATCCTATATGAGAAACAGAAGAATAAGCAATTAAAGATTTAATATCCATTTGACGTAAACAAATTAAAGAAATAATAAAACCACCAACTAATCTAATAACAATAAAAAGAAAATTAAATTGTAAACCCACTTCAGAAAAAATTTTTATAAACCGAAGTAAACCATATCCCCCTAATTTTAATATAACACCTGCCAAAATTATTGAACCAGAAACAGGAGCCTCCACATGAGCTTTGGGTAATCATAAATGAACAAAATATATTGGAATTTTAATTAAAAAAACAGTAATTGTACAAATATACAAATAAAATGAATTAATATTATAGCAAAAATAAAAATCTAACCTATTATTTACATAATACATATAAAATAAAGAAACTATTATAGGTAATGACCCAAATAATGTATACATAAATATGTATATACCAGCCTGAATACGTTCAGGTTGATAGCCTCAGCCTAAAATTAATAATAAAGTAGGAATTAAACTAATTTCAAAAAAAATATAAAAAACAAATATATTTATTGAAGAAAAAGTAAAAAATAATGAAATAAATAATACTAAAACTACCAAAGAAAAAAATGAATAAAAATTATTATAAAAATAGATCTTTTCACTTGCCAAAATCATTAATATACAAATTCAAATACTTAATAAAATTATAAAAAAAGTTAAATAATCACAACCAAAAAAATAACTAATTGAACCAAAATAAATAGAATAATTAAAAGTAAAAAAAAACAAAATAAATAATATATAAAATATAAAATTTACATATCAAAAATAAAAATTTAAAAAACATAAAGGAATCATAAATAAAGAAAATAAAATAAACTTTACCATAAAATATTAAAAGAATTAAAATAATCATTTCCATATGAGCGAACTATAGAAACTAAAATTGATAATCCCAAAGCCCCTTCACAAACTCTTAATGACAAAAAAATCATTAAAAAATAACTTTCACAAAAAAAAGACAATAAATATAATACTATACCCATATACAAAGATAAAACAATAAATTCTAATCTTAAAAGCATTAAAAGTAAATGTTCACATTTTAAAAACATGACAAATAAACCAATAAAATATATAAAAATAAAAATTATATACCCATAAATTAACATTGTTTTAATAATTTAAAGTAAAATATTGGTCTTGTAAACCAAAAATAAGTAATCTTTTAAAACTTCAGAAAAAAGTTAAATAACTTTTCTTTAACTTCCAAAGTTAATATTTTAATAAACTATTATCTGTATAACTATAATAATTATTATAACATCTTTATCAATCATTTTTATATTTATTTCTCATCCCCTTTCAATAGGATTTATTTTATTAATTCAAACACTAATTATTGCAATATGAACAGGTTATATATCAATTAACTTTTGATATTCATATATCTTATTTATTATTATAGTAGGAGGAATACTAATCTTATTCATCTATATAACAAGAATCGCATCAAATGAAAAATTTAAATTTAATTTTAAAATCATAATTACAATATTATTAACCACAATTATAATATCAATGTTTATATTAATTAATAACGACCAAATAATTGAATTAATTAGTTCATTAAATATTGACATTAACCAAATAAAAAGAAATTTATTATTCAAAATATCACTAAATAAATTTCTAATAATACCATTAATTTTTATATCACTAACTATTATTTCATACTTATTTATTGCATTAATTGCAGTAAGAAAAATTACCAACACTAAAATAGGACCTTTACGAAAAAATATATAATGAAAATAATAAAAAAAAATCCCTTACTTAAAATTGTAAATAGATCTCTTATTGACTTACCATCACCATCAAATATTTCAAGATGATGAAATTTTGGATCACTATTAGGAATATGCCTTGTAATTCAAATTATTACCGGATTATTTTTAGCAATACATTATTGCTCAGACATTTCATTAGCATTTAATAGAGTTATTCACATTTGCCGAGACGTAAATTATGGATGACTAATACGAATTATTCACATAAACGGAGCTTCTATATTTTTTGTTTGTTTATATTTACATATTGGACGAGGACTATATTATAGATCATTTATACAAACAATAACATGAACAATTGGAGTAATCATATTTTTTATAATTATAGGAACAGCTTTTCTAGGATATGTACTTCCTTGAGGACAAATGTCATTCTGAGGAGCAACAGTAATTACAAATCTACTTTCAGCTATCCCCTACCTAGGAACAAGAATTGTTCAATGAATTTGAGGGGGGTTTGCAGTTGATAATGCAACTTTAACACGATTTTTCGCTTTACATTTTATTTTGCCATTTATTATTACAGCCTTAGTAATAATTCATTTATTATTTCTTCATCAAACTGGATCTTTTAATCCCTTAGGAACCTCTAACAACATTGATAAAGTAAAATTCCATCCTTACTTTACATCTAAGGACTTAATAGGATTCATAATTACATTAATAATCTTTACATTATTTATCCTTATATATCCATACATAATAGGAGACCCAGACAATTTTAGACCAGCAGACCCTTTAGTTACTCCTGCCCACATTAAACCAGAATGATATTTTTTATTTGCTTATGCTATTTTACGATCAATTCCTAATAAATTAGGAGGAGTAATTGCACTATTTTTATCAATTTTAGTTTTAATTATTATACCTTTATTCAAAAAGAAAATTAAAAGAAATGCATTCTACCCTATTAATAAAACTTTATTTTGAATATTTTCCAGAACAAGAATATTACTTACATGAATTGGTGCTAAACCAGTTGAAGATCCATACATTTTAACAGGACAAATTTTAACATTAGTATACTTCATATATTTTCCATTGTTATTTATTGTATCAAAAATATGAGATTACATAATATTTAATAAATAGTTAATGAACTTGTATAAGTATATATTTTGAAAATATAAAAAAAGATTAATAATCTTATTAGCTTATACTAAAAATAATTAACTAAAAAATTAAAGAAAAAATAAATATTTTTAAACCAAAAAAAAATATCATAAAATTCAATGAAACAGGTAAAAACCTCTTTCAAGCTAAATACATAAGTTTATCATAACGATAACGTGGTAAAGTACCACGAACTCAAATAAATAAAAAAGAAATAAATAATACCAAAAAAAAGAAAAAAATATTAATTAATGAACCCCCAAAAAAAAGAAAAACGTATAATATTCTTATAAATAAAATTCTTGAATATTCAGCCATAAAAATTAAAGCAAACCCTCCTCCTCTATATTCTACATTAAATCCTGAAACCAATTCAGATTCACCTTCAGCAAAATCAAAAGGAGTTCGATTAGTTTCAGCTAATCTAGAAACAAATCAAATTATAGATAAAGGTAAAGAAATAAAAAAGAACCAAACATATTGTTGATATATTATAAGATCAAAAATTTTTAAACCTGAAATTAAAAATAAAAAAGACAAAAGAATAATAGATAAACTAACTTCATAAGAAATAGTTTGAGCAACACATCGAAGAGCCCCCAATAAAGAATAATTAGAATTAGATGATCAACCAGCTACTATAATTGTATAAACAGAAAGACTTGAACAACATAAAAAAAATAAAAAACCAAAAGTAAAATAAATAAAACCAGTAAAAAAAGGTAAACATATTCACAAAAATAAAGATAAAAATAAATTAAAAACTGGAGAAAAATAGTAAGAAAAAAAATTAGACATTATTGGATTAGATTGTTCTTTAAAAAATAACTTCAAAGCATCTCTAAAAGGTTGAACTAATCCCATGAAACCAACTTTATTTGGACCCTTACGAATTTGGATATAACCTAAAATCTTACGTTCAAACAAAGTTAAAAAAGCAACACCAATTAAAACACACAAAATAAGAATAATATAAGAAATAAATAACAAAAGAATATCAAAAATAAACAAATATTACCTGTATTATATACATAAAAAGATCCTAAATCTATCACACTATTCTGCCAAAGTAACAATAATATTCAAAATAAAATAATATATTATATATTTGGTCCTTTCGTACTAAAATATATTAACTTATTAAAGATAGAAACCAACCTGGCTCACACCGGTTTAAACTCAGATCATGTAAAATTTTAAAAGTCGAACAGACTTAATTTTTAAGCTTCTGCACCTAAAATAAATTTTAATCCAACATCGAGGTCGCAAACTTTCCTTTCAATAAGAACTCTAAAGAAAAATTACGCTGTTATCCCTAAGGTAATTTATTTTAAAATTATAAAAATAGATTTTATATTCAAAAATTAATGATTAAAATTAAAAGAGTTTAGTTTATCTTTTGGTCACCCCAACCAAATTTTTAGTAAAATAAAAATTTCAAATTCCAAAAAACTAATAAATTAAATAAAAATAAAACTCTATAGGGTCTTCTCGTCTTTCAAAAATATTTAAGCCTTTTAACTTAAAAGTAAAATTCAATAAAAATAATAAAGAGACAGAAATTTTCTCGTCCAATCATTCATTCCAGCTCCCAATAAAAAAGCTAATTATTATGCTACCTTTGCACAGTCAAAATACTGCGGCAATTTAATAACTCATTGAGCAGATTAAACCTTAAATTATAATCAAAAAGACATGTTTTTAATAAACAGGCGAAAAATTAATTTGCCGAGTTCCTTTTTATTACCTTAAACAAAAAATACTTTATACAAATAAATCTACTAATTTTATCATTATAAATAAAGAAAAAATATTAAACAAAATTTTTTAATATAAAAATTAAAATAAATATAAATAATTTAATCAAATAAAATTAACTATTAAATTATTCAAATGATTAACAATCTAAATTATACAATATATATAAACAAATAAATTTTTAATTATAAAAATAAAAGCTCATCCCTTTAAATATTTCATACTAAAAATTATTAACTAAAAATTAGATAATAAATAAATAATAAGAGAATTAAATTCTTTTCTTAAAAAACTAGATATATTAAAAAACGAATAACGTTTCATTTCTAATTAAAAATTAAGAAAATTTATGAAAAAATTAAACATATAATTAATTAGAACTTTTTAATTCGAGATAAATTAATAATAATAAACAAATTAATAAACCCTGATACACAAGGTACAAAAAATAAATTTTTCTTTTAAATATATAAATAAATTCAATCACTTTACTAGTAAACTATAATAAAAACTAATTTTTCTATTAAAATAATAAATAAAAAAATACTTTAATTAAAATAATAATAATAATTTAATTTATAATCAAATTATACTGAGTTGAACAGTATTCTTTTTAATGTAAATAAAAAACTTCCCTATAAGCTTTAATTTGATTATTAATCCTAGATACACTTTCCAGTAAATCTACTTTGTTACGACTTATCTCAAAATAATGAGAGCGACGGGCAATATGTACACATCTTAGAGCTAAAATCACATATCAAATATATAAAATATTACTATCAAATCCAATTTAATAAAACTATTTAAAATATTAAACCAAAAATAACTTTATTGTAACCCATCTCTTCTTTCCTATAATCTGCACCTTGATCTGAAATAAACTAATATATACTTATTGAAAATTTAAATTCTTATAAAATATTCAAAAACAACGATATACAAGAAAAAGAAAAGTAAAACTAATCGTGGATTATCAATTATAGGACAGGTTCCTCTGAATAGACTAAGATACCGCCAAATTTTTTAATTTTCAAGAAAATAACTAATACTAATCTAGTATAAAATTTTACAGTTAAAATAATAGGGTATCTAATCCTAGTTTAATACTAACTTTAATAACCTCAAATCAAAAAAAAGAAAATAAATTAAAATTTAAATTTCACCTTAAAATTTTAATTTTAAATTCTAATAAACAAAATTAATTATTAACCAATAAATTTTAATTAAACTATTTGTATAACCGCAATTGCTGGCACAAATTTTATTAGTTCTTTAACCAATTACTAAAACTTACTTAAATAATTATTTAATATTAAATACTGCAAATTAACATTTTTAATTAAAAAAACACATATAAAATAATGATAAATTAAAATTTTAAGTCAAAATAAAACTTTTTTGCCATACCAAATTAAATTTAAAAAACTATAAAAAAAATAAAAATTAACATAACAAAAAAAAATCAAAGCGCCGCACTAAATAATTTTTAATAGATAATATCAAATAAATTATATTAATTAAGATTCAATTTTAAAAACAAATAAAATTTATTTAATAGATGAAGAAAATATAATGGCAAATAAATTTAGTAAAAAAAAAATCGATACTCCTCCTATAAAAAGGGATTTTTTTTTATTCTACTAAAAATTATTATAAAAATAAATCCGTAAATCTACTAATAAATTAAAAAATTTTTTATTGCCCCCAATAATAATTTTTTAAAAAAAAATTAAAAATTTCAAAATCTAAATATTTAAATATAAAATTTCAAAGTTAAATTTAAAATAATACATAATTAATCAATTTTTTTGAAATCAATATTTTTATTTTAAATTACAGAAAAAAAAAAAAATTTACGATTTAGAAAAGATAAAAACTTACATTATAAATTAAATTTAGTAATCAACAGTTTTAAATAAAAATATACAAATTTATTAGGTAGGAACCTAAAAAAATAAATTTAGATATTAACAATAAAATTTTTAGATGGTTATAAGCAATGAAAAATTAATCTTAGATTAATTTTCAAATATTTGGTATGGCAAAAAAAGCTTGCAATATCGTAAAATAAATAGGTTTTTTTTTTTTTTTTCATTATTGATCATTTTATATAAATGATTTTATTTTTAATAATAAGTAATAATAATAATTTATTCTAAGTAATATAATATTAGAATATATTTAATTTTTATATATATATACAATAATAATATATATTGATATATAAATTATTTATATATATATATACGTTATAATTAGAACCCAAATTAAACAGGTATTAAATAGATTTTCTATATATATATTAAAAATATAACTATAAATTAGTTCTTTTTCTTTCTAATTAAATTAAACTAATATTTACTATTTCATCCAATTATATTCTAATTATAACTAATAATAAATTAGTTTCACTTTTATTGTTAAATATTTAATTATATAATAATAATAATGTTTATATATATATATATTATTATTATTTAATTTTTATTAAAAAATAAATATTATTTAAATTTAATTTGGTATTTAAATATATAATTAGTTAGATATAATAAGTTAATTTTTATATACAAATCCAAAATTAAACTAAAATCAAAGTTTTTGAATATTATCATGTAAACTTTTTAACAGCACTAACTCAAACTTTGAAATAAAATATTAAAATTTTCGTAATATTTTTATATTTAACTTTTCCCAATCAATTAAACTAAAAACATTGTATAAAGAAATTTATTATTAAATTCAAAACAATCATTGTAATATAAAGTTTTTAATAAAAATCAAATGAAGAGCCTGAGGAAAGGATTATTTTGATAGAATAAAAAACGTAATTTTATTACCTTCATTATATTTGATAGAATTAAACTATCTCCTAAGGTTCCAAAAACCTTTGTACATCTTATACTAAAATATAAAAAGATAAGCTAATTTAAGCTTTTGGGTTCATACCCCGACTATAAAGACTTCTTTTCTTTTTAATACCAAAAATTTATAAACTAATATTTTTAAGTATTTTATTAATAAGAACAGTGATTTCTGTATCAGCATATACATGATTAGGAATATGAATAGGTTTAGAAATAAATCTTTTATCAATAATTCCAATTATACAAGAAAAAAACATCTTATCTTCAGAATCTTCAATTAAATATTTTATTACTCAAGCTGTAGCTTCAACAATCATTCTAATAAGAATTATTGTAATAATATGAGACATTAATTTTACATCTAATCTAAATGAAAATTCAAATATAATTATAATTATAAATTCAGGATTTTTATTAAAAATAGGAATAGCCCCACTCCATTTTTGATTTCCTGAGGTTCTTGAAGGACTAAACTGAAATAATTGTATACTAATATTAACATGACAAAAAATTGCCCCCATAGTGTTAATAATATACAATATAGAATCAAGTTTATTTTATTCAATTATCATTATCATTAGCATAATTATTAGAAGAATTATAAGAATAAATCAAATTAGAATACGTAAACTTATAGCATTCTCATCTATTAACAATATAGGATGAATAATAGCAGCCATAATGACAGAAAAAACAGTATGAATCATTTATTTCATTATCTATTCATTAATAACAATCAATATTACAATAATAATAAAGAATATTTTCTATTTAAATCAACTTTTTCCAACAATCAATATTTCACCTTCTATAAAAATATTTTTTATATTAAATTTTTTATCATTAAGAGGAATTCCTCCATTTCTAGGATTTTTACCTAAATGAATAGTGATTCAAACACTAATTTCAAAAAAAATATTTTTCATAACAATTATTATAATTATATTTACGTTAATTCTAATTTACGTTTATATACGTATTGCAATAACAGCACTAATTATGAAAATTAACCAAAGAAATTGAAATTTAAAGCTAAACATAAAAATTAACAAAATATCAATTAGAATTTTAAATTTCTTCATATTATCTAGCTTAATCCTAGTTACAATCTCATTAAACATAATTTAACAAGGATTTAAGTTAAATTATAAACTAGCAACCTTCAAAGTTGGAAATAAAGCTCTTTAAGCCTTACCTTAACCTAAATTAAATTGTAATTCAAATTATTGTCCCTAATCCAAAAAGGAGAATTAAATGAAAGTTTTGGATTGATTAATCACCTTTAAATTTGCAATTTAAAATCATTTTTGAATACAAAACTAGTAAAAGGAATAATTCCGTAAATAAATTTACAATTTATCACCTAAATCTCGGTCATTTTACTTAACAAATGATTATTTTCCACAAACCATAAAGACATTGGAACTTTATACTTCATTTTTGGGGTATGAGCGGGGATATTAGGAACATCACTAAGATTACTTATTCGAGCAGAACTAGGAAACCCAGGATCATTAATTGGTAATGATCAAATTTATAATGTTATTGTTACAGCTCATGCTTTCATCATAATTTTCTTTATAGTTATACCTATTATAATTGGAGGATTTGGAAATTGGCTTGTTCCTTTAATACTAGGAGCACCTGATATAGCATTCCCTCGAATAAATAATATAAGATTTTGATTACTTCCACCTTCACTATCATTACTATTAATAAGAAGAATCGTTGAAAATGGAGCAGGAACAGGTTGAACTGTTTACCCTCCATTATCTGCTAATATTGCCCATAGAGGTTCATCTGTAGATTTAGCAATTTTCAGATTACATTTAGCTGGAATCTCATCAATTCTTGGTGCAGTAAATTTTATTTCCACAATTATTAATATACGATCAATTGGGATAACATTTGATCGAATACCTTTATTTGTTTGAGCTGTTCTTATTACAGCTGTTCTTCTTCTATTATCTCTACCAGTATTAGCAGGAGCAATTACAATATTATTAACAGACCGAAACTTAAATACATCTTTTTTTGATCCTGCTGGAGGGGGAGATCCAATTTTATACCAACATTTATTTTGATTCTTTGGACATCCTGAAGTTTACATTTTAATTTTGCCAGGATTTGGAATGATTTCCCATATTGTTAGTCAAGAAAGAGGAAAAAAGGAAACATTTGGAGCAATTGGAATAATTTACGCTATAATAGCAATTGGTTTATTAGGATTTGTTGTTTGAGCTCATCATATGTTCACAGTCGGGATAGATGTTGATACCCGAGCATACTTTACTTCTGCCACTATAATTATTGCTGTCCCTACTGGAATTAAAATTTTTAGATGACTAGCAACAATTCATGGTACACAAATTAATTATTCCCCTCAAATACTTTGAGCTTTAGGATTTATTTTCTTGTTTACTATTGGAGGATTAACCGGAGTAATTTTAGCTAACTCTTCCATTGATATTATTCTTCATGATACTTATTATGTAGTAGCTCATTTTCATTATGTATTATCAATAGGTGCAGTATTTGCTATTATAGGAGGAATTGTCAATTGATTCCCCTTATTTACTGGATTATCAATAAATGAAAAGCTATTAAAAATTCAGTTTTTCTCTATATTTATTGGAGTAAACTTAACATTTTTTCCTCAACATTTCTTAGGATTAAGAGGAATACCACGACGATATTCTGATTATCCTGATGCTTACATATCATGAAATTTAATTTCCTCAATTGGATCTTTAATTAGAACCGTAAGAATCCTTCTTATAATCTACATTATATGAGACAGAATAAACTCAATACGAAAAAATGTTTATTCAACTTATATACCTACTTCAAATGAATGAATACAAAATACACCGCCTATAGAACATACATATTCTGAATTACCAATATTAACTAATTTCTAATATGGCAGAATAGTGCGATGGATTTAAGATCCATATATAAAGTCATCTTTTTTTAGAAGAATGGCAACATGAATAAATATTAATTATCAAGATAGAATTTCTCCTTTAATGGAACAATTAACATTCTTCCATGACCATACTATAATAATCTTAGTAATAATTACACTAATTGTTTTATATATTATAATCTCTATAATAATAAATAAATATATTAATCGATTATTATTAGAAGGCCAAATAATTGAATTAATATGAACAATTGCTCCAGCAGTTACATTAATTTTTATTGCCTTGCCAAGATTGCAATTATTATACTTATTAGATGAAATTAATTTACCATTAATTTCAGTTAAATCAATTGGTCATCAATGATATTGATCATATGAATTATCTGATTTTAAGAAAATTGAATTTGATTCTTATATAATTCCAACTGATGATTTAAAATCTTATTCATTTCGATTACTAGAAGTAGATAATCGACTTCCTTTACCAATTAATACCCAAATTCGAATAATAGTTACATCAACAGATGTAATTCATTCCTGAACAATTCCATCATCAAGAGTAAAAATTGATGCAACTCCAGGACGATTAAATCAAATAACATTTTTTATAAACCGAATTGGAGTATTTTTTGGACAATGTTCAGAAATTTGTGGAACTAACCATAGATTCATACCAGTAGTAGTAGAAAGAATTTTACCTAAATATTTCATTCAATGAGTAAAAAATTTTTCATTAGATGACTGAAAGCAAGTACTGGTCTCTTAAACCATATTATAGTAAATTAGCAATTACTTCTAATGAAAAATTTAGTTAATATATAACATTAACTTGTCAAGTTAAAATAATTAATTATAATAATTTTTGATTCCACAAATAGCCCCTTTAAGATGATTAAATTTATTTATTTTTTTTATTATTGTATTTATAATATTTAATGTAATAAATTATTTTTCAATAATTTATAAAACTAAAACCTCTGAATCAAAAAAAAGTAAAAATAACATTTCATGAAAATGATAACAAACCTATTTTCTAGATTTGACCCATCAACAAGAATAAATTTAGCTCTTAATTGAATAAGAGTAATTTTAGGATTAATATTTATACCTACGATATTTTGAATTATTCCATCACGTATCAACATGATATGAATTAAAATATATAAAAGATTAAGAAAAGAATTTGAGATCATTCTTAAAATCAAATCAATAAAAAAGAGAACTTTAATCTTTGTATCATTATTTTCACTAATTTTATTTAGAAATTTCTTAAGCTTATTTCCATATATTTTTTCTAGAACTAGACACTTAATTTTAACATTAACTTTATCATTGCCATTATGATTAAGATTTATAATTTATGGATGAATTAATAACACAATTCATATAATAGCACATTTAGTTCCTCAAGGAACTCCACCCGTTTTAATACCTTTTATAGTATGTATTGAAACTATTAGTAATATTATTCGACCAGGAACTCTAGCAATTCGACTAACAGCTAATATAATCGCTGGGCATCTATTATTAACATTAATAGGAAGAACAGGAAGAAAATTATCAATTTTAATATTAAATGTATTAATTTTATCACAATTATTACTTTTAGTACTAGAAACTGCTGTAGCAATTATTCAATCATATGTATTTTCAGTTCTAAGAACATTATATTCTAGAGAAGTAAACTAATGTTAAATAAAAATCACACTTACCATCTTGTTGAAGTTAGACCGTGACCAATCTTAGGAGCTTTTAGAACAATAATCCTATTAACAGGAATAATTAAATGATTTCATTTATATGAAAATAATTTATTATTAATTGGAATAATTTGTACAATTTTAGTTATGTATCAATGATGACGAGACACCACTCGAGAAGGAACATTTCAAGGTTTACATACATCTAAAGTAGTTAAAGGTTTACGATGAGGAATAATCTTATTTATTACATCAGAAGTCTTATTTTTTGTATCATTTTTTTGAAGATTCTTCCATAGAAGATTATCACCATCAATTGAAATTGGAATAATTTGACCACCTAAAGGAATTGACCCATTTAATCCAATTCAAATCCCTTTATTAAATACAATTATTTTAATTTCATCGGGTATCACCGTTACATGAGCTCATCATAGACTTATAGAAAATAATTACAAACAATGTATCTATAGATTAATTTTAACAGTAACCTTAGGTATTTATTTTACGATATTGCAAGCTTTTGAGTATATAGAATCACCTTTTACTATTGCTGATTCTGTTTATGGATCAAGATTCTTTATAGCAACCGGATTCCATGGAATTCATGTTATTATTGGAACAACATTTTTAATAGTATGCCTAATTCGACAAATAAAAAATCACTTTTCATCTATTCATCATTTTGGATTTGAAGCAGCAGCCTGATATTGACATTTTGTAGACGTAGTATGATTATTCTTATATATTTCAATTTATTGATGAGGTAGATATTTATATAGTATAAAAATTATTTTTAACTTCCAATTAAAAGATCTATTTAATAGTATAAATAATAATCCTAAAAAATATTGCTTTAATCACATTTATAGTATCATTTGTAGTTATAATCATTAGAACATTTCTATCTAAAAAAATAATTATTGATCGAGAAAAAAGCTCACCATTTGAATGTGGATTTGATCCTAAATCTTCAGCTCGAATTCCATTCTCTTTACAATTTTTCTTAATTGCAATAATTTTTTTAATTTTTGATGTAGAAATTACACTTCTTTTACCTCTAGTTTTAACAATAAAAATTACAAGAATTCAAACATTCTCAATAATCACATTCTTATTTATCCTTATTCTTCTAATTGGATTATATTATGAATGAAAATCAGGAGCATTAAATTGAGCTATTTAGGATAATAGTTAAATTTAACGTTTAATTTGCAATTAAAAAATATTGTATATCAATTTATCTTAAATAAGAAACAAAATTTGTGATTAGTTTCGACCTAATTCTTGATGATATTATCATCCTTATTTTTAAATGAAACCAAAATAGAGGTATATCACTGTTAATGATAAAAATGAATTTAATTCCATTTAAAGAAATATGTTATTCAAAAAGAAACTTCTAATTTCTATTTTAAGCAGTGAAATTCTGTTTATATTTCTATTTGTATAGTTTAAAAAAAACATTACATTTTCATTGTAAAATTAAACTTTGTTTTACAAATATTTTAAGATAAAAAATCTCCTTAATATCTTCAATATTATGCTCTAAATAAGCTATTAAAATAAATAATTAAAAATAACATAAAAACAAATAAAAATAAAAAATAAATTTTTAATCTATTATTAAATAAAATTTGACTAAATTTAGAAGAGTTTTTTACATTGTTAAATAAATTTTGTGAACCTAAAAATTCTAATCAACCTAAATCAAGATTCTTATAATAAATATTTCTTAACTTCAAAAAATAATAATTAACAAAATAAGTAGATAATACTCTCATATTTAATATAGAAGAAAAAAATAATCTAAAAGTTAATATTTTTATAGACTTTAACTCATAATTAAAACCAAATCTAGAAAATTCATAACCAACTCATAAACCTAGTAAAATTATAAAAATAACCATTAATTTCAAAGTTAATGATAAACAAATAAAATAAGGAGTTCTAAAGATTAATCAAGATAAAAGTCTACCACCAAAAATTACTAATAAAATTAAACCTCTTATTCCCTTCAGTATAATAAAACCTTGATCATTCATATTATTATATGAATAAAAATTATATATTCTAAAAAGTGAATAATAACACAAACGAACTGTATAACTAACAGTTAAACCAATTGAAACATAAAAAATAAAATAAGTAAATATATTATAATAAGATATTACTATAAATTCAAGAATTAAATCCTTAGAATAAAATCCAGCTAAAAATGGTAAACCACATAAAGAAAAATTTCTAATATTAAAAAATGTACAAGTTAAAGGTATAAAATTTACTAATGATCCTATAAAACGAATATCTTGACAATTTATTATATTATGAATAATACATCCTGCACATATAAAAAGCAATGCCTTAAATAAAGCATGAGATAAAAGATGAAAAAAAGCCAAATTATAATCACCTATAAACAAAACTCTTATTATTAAACCAAGTTGACTTAAAGTTGACAAAGCAATAATCTTTTTTAAATCAAATTCAAAATTAGCACCTAAACCAGATATAAATATCGTTATTATAGAAATAAATAATATTAAAAACATAAGATTAGAGCTAAAACAAAAATTAAAACGAATTAATAGGTAAACTCCAGCAGTTACCAACGTAGAAGAATGAACTAATGAAGAAACTGGGGTAGGAGCAGACATAGCAGCAGGTAATCAAGAAGAAAATGGAATCTGAGCTCTTTTAGTAAAAGCAGATAAGACAACAAAATAACTAATAATTTTTATATTTAAATCTTCATTAAAAAAATCTAAATAAAAAATAAAATTTCAACTTCCATAATTTATTATTCAAGCAATAGATATCAAAATACCAACATCACCAATACGATTAGAAAGAGCCGTAATTATACCTGCATTTAAAGATTTAAAATTTTGATAATAAATAACTAAACAATAAGAAACTAAACCAAGTCCATCCCAACCCAATAAAATTCTAATTAAATTTGGCCTAATAATTAAAAACATTATAGACATAACAAATAAAAATACTAAAAAAATAAATCGATTAATATTTAAATCCCCATATATATACTCTTCACTATAATAAATAACTATAGAAGAAATAAATAAAACAAATCTTATAAATAATAAAGATATTCAGTCTAATAAAATAGACATATAAATAACACTTGAATTTAAAGTTATTAATTCATACTCTAAAATAATAACTAAATCTATTATAATAAAATATAAACCTATAGAAAAAAATAATAATCTAAAAATAAATAAAAACACAAATATAATAAAACAAATTGAAATAATTTAAAGTAAAAAAATTACATCCTTGACACCACAAATCAATATTTTAATTA